AAAATCTCCTTGTGCTTCAGGACCCCATAGTAACAACAAAGAATGTGCTAAACTATTAGCAGGAGTAGAAACTGCAGCGGTTAAAAAATTGCAGCCTTCTAAATAGGAACTGGCCAATCCATGAGTATACCATGAAGTTACAAAAGTTGTACCTGTGAACCAACCCCCTACAGCGAAATAGGCACAAGGAAAGAGCAATAGACCGGACCAACCTACAAAAACGAAGCGGTCCCTCCGTAACCAGTCATCCATAATATCAAATAAATCTTTTTCGTCTTTGGTAAATTTACCAAGGGCTATAGTCATAGCAATCCTCCTATTCATCTACTTCAACCATTTCCGAACACCCACCTTAATGTTATATATTGTTATTTATATATTATGGCATTTTCAGGGCGCTCGAAAATTCTATCATTTTTTTATGATTTGATTTCTCGTGCACTGTCCCATCAAATTGAACCCTTAGAATTTAATTTAATTGGTTTCGAAGATAAAAATATTTTATTAGTCCTTACTTAGGTAAACCCATGAACTCAATTTGTTTCTTCCTTGCTATTAGTTTATTAATAAGTATTTGAATTGAATCTAAATCATGAATTGTCGGATGACTCATTAATCAGATAAAGAAATGTGTTTGTTTATTTTGAAAGAAAGGTTCAATTCAAGGAAGAACAGAAGCGATCCACTCTCCCGCTATTGGTTGATTCCAAAACTTACTCCTCTTACTCCATCAAAAAAAAATCTTTTTCTGGATCTTACAAACAAGATTCAAGAATCAGATTTTTTTTTTCATTTTTGTGTGTATTAAATACTATAGTATAATATCAACTATTTTTATTTGAATTTTATACTTTATTTTTTTTAGTTGATGGTTTGAAGCAAAAAGGGAATTTCGAATACTTTTTCTATTTCCTTTTATTTATATGTATATGCCCATATGTATCTGTCAGAAAAAGAAAAAAAGGGAAAATTTCCTATTTTTATTTAATTCAATACAATATTTAAATCAAATAATAGGAAACTGTAAATGAAAGTATCTTGAAATGAAAGTATCTTGCTCACATAAACCTTCCATCACATTAATTACATTGTTGGAATAAAATCTCGTATGCATCAATATGGAAATATTTGATTGATATCTGAAGCCATGATTAGATTTATTTAAAATTTATATTCTTATAGAATTTAGGATCTTTTTATGTTCTGGAATCAAAGAAAGATAAGATATGTAAATGCCTTTTAGGTATTAATTTTGAATAAGACTTTCTCTTTCTCTAGAAAGGAACGGAATATGATTCCTATGAAAAAAAATATAAAAATATATAGAAACAAGAAGATTAAACCAGAGATATCGACGGATTTCCTAATAAATATGAAATAAAAAAAAATCTACTGTTTCAATTTCATCTCTATCGAATTTGAATATCAGAATAGTGGATATAGTCATGATTCGATGGGTTAGGTCCACTTACTTTTTCTTTTTTTTATTTGTAGATTTCTAATCTATCGAATAATGGAAAAAAAGAATATATATTTGACGATTCAATAGACGACTTATCATTATTCATTGTATTTATTATTATATAATAATGTTCAACTTTCTTTTCTACATTACTCTCTAATTTCTAATTAAATTCTGAGTATTAGAAAATAAATAAAGTAAAAGCCCCTTATCGGATTTGAACCGATGACTTACGCCTTACCATGGCGTTACTCTACCACTGAGTTAAAAGGGCCCTGTTGATTTAATTCCTGAATGAGTCACTAGGTAAATAAAAAACATCTATCTATATATAGATATATATTAAATAGATATATATTAAATATATATAGAGTAGACTCATAGTGGTTAGTAGCTCATTTAGGACCTAGAAACGAGAATTCAAATTTACTTAAGCGGGATATTTGGGGCTTTTTTTTTTTATTTGAGTTGATAAATATCAATGCAATGAATTTGTTTACTTTTAATTGCCTGCCCCATCGAAATAGAACGAAATTCATTTGATTTATACATGTACTGTACTCACCAATTTGACATAAATCCAAGATATTTTATCTTGACATGTGATGTGATGAAGAGATGCGGACTGTCCCCTGAACAAAAAAAAAAAAAACAAAATTTTTGATAACTTATCAATCCACCTTTCTTCCCTGATTTGAAGATGGATTCTGTCTTAATTTCTTGGATTGGTGTTAGATAGGGATACACTATTTCTTAACACTGAGACAATCAATGAAGGAAAGTGAAAAAAAAAAAGAAACTTCACTCTCTTTTTTTTTATGTCAGACCAATCACTTCTTGAAAAGATTATGTACTAGACTATTTTTCGATTTTTTTATAGAATTGTGATTGGAATATGAATACAAATGTCAAATCCAAAAATTAGATTTTATCTTAACAGATAGAAAAAGCCTTCGAGGCTAGTCATACCATTTCATTATATTGACAATTTTCAAAAACTGATCATACTATGATCATAGTATGATGGCGGTTGAGCAAGTATGCCCCCATCGTCTAGTGGTTCAGGACATCTCTCTTTCAAGGAGGCAGCGGGGATTCGACTTCCCCTGGGGGTAGGGTACTACGAAAGGAAGTTGATTATGGATTATCCATAAAGTTAGAATAGATTCTTCCTGGGTCGATGCCCGAGCGGTTAATGGGGACGGACTGTAAATTCGTTGGCAATATGTCTACGCTGGTTCAAATCCAGCTCGGCCCAATAATTCGCTGTCTACCATGACATGATATAACCCTTTTTGTTTTGCATAAATGCCAGAAAAGGGTAAGAATAAAAAAAAGTCAAATTTACGGGTATATCTCTACTTTGATTTTTTCTTTACTTTTTGTATCTAGTTACTTTTTTGTTTCCATAAAAAATTAGGATATTGCTAAGGATCCCGATATAAATAGAAAGAAATCTGGATCCTTTAAATATAAACTTTAATGAACAGAGTAAAGAAAATAAGATTTTTTTATTGTAAAAAATAGATTATCAATCAATTTGCTAATAACGAAAGAATTATCAGTAATCCGTCTTGCTCTCACTAAAGTGATATCATGTAGATATCCATATGTCACTTGTGACTCTCTTTGTTACAACACACTTATTTGAATCTAAAATTTAAATGATTAAAATAAAATCATAAGAAGGAATATGGATGCTATCCACTTGATTTCCATGGGATTGTAGTTCAATTGGTCAGAGCACCGCCCTGTCAAGGCGGAAGCTGCGGGTTCGAGCCCCGTCAGTCCCGGCGGATTCAATAAAAAAAAGACATCAACTCATCTTTTTGTTTCTGTGCAAGGGAATCAAAATGGCGGAATTTCATTTCCAATCAATACAATAGTCTTTTTTGTTTTTTGCTTTTTTCATCAAACAGGGAGTATTTCCATTATTTGAACTAGCACCAATTGATGGTAGAGAGACGTGTGTGAATTGGTACAATTATTGAGAGCATTTATCATATTCAAGACTCCAAGAAAGAGATACTGTACGGGTTCTCTGCTTTTTTCGATTGATCTAGATTACATTGATTCGTGTATGAAAATGGAATAGGATAGCGTATAATACGTTTGTTTGCCAAGAGCACCTATATATACTTTTTCTTTTATGAAGGAATTTAACATATTTCAAATCCAAGGAAAGACAAAGAGGATATTTTAAAAATAAAGATAAAATAAGTCTTCCCTAATGAATACGCTCCTTTTAAAGATTAGAGTCGATGTTGAAGAAAAAACTTGTAATCAAATTCACTATTTGAATTTGATGGAATATTAGATTTTTTTTTTACTGGGACTCGTCTTTATCACACTCCCTTTCTTTGTTTTCCAAAAAAAATTAGATCATTAAAATTAAAAAAAAGATTTAGAATTTCAAATTGAACTTCTTTCTTTCTTTTTTTTCTCTATTTGATTTCTATTGTTTATTTGATGAGGTTCTTTAGGAACAAATTTTGTAAACAATGGAAGTGCAAAAGGCGTTTTTTTATGATACTTCATCAGATGATTGTACAAGGAAAGTAATAAGTTGTAGAAAAGAAAGCATAGAAAAAGAATGAGAAATCCATATTTTTTGATTGGATCAGGAATCTAATTATGTATTCGGTGTGGATAAAAGATCTTCCTATGTTATACTATTCAATTCTCGATGATGAATCGATTTGATAGCTCAGATATTGTTATTCATGATATTAATTTCATTTGATATCATAGAAATAGAATTCATCCGATTGAATTTACAAGCGAACGATTTCTCATCTCTATGGGATTAAATCCCGAGATATTCAAAAAAAAAAAAAGAAAAGATGAAATTATGGAAGTAAATATTCTTGCATTTATTGCTACTGCACTCTTCATTCTCGTTCCTACTGCTTTTTTGCTTATAATTTATGTAAAAACGGTAAGTCAAAATGATTAATTTGAATTAAATTTGACGATCAATGACAAAAAAAAAGGATTTCAATTTCTCGTCTTCAATGAGTCTTAAATGAAAGGAATGGATTAGACTCAGTAGTATCTTAAGGGGTCTGGTAGTATGGTAGACTGGTAGTATGGTAGAAAGAAATAGAGATCTCTATTTCTTTCTACCATACTACCCATTATGGTTATTGTAATGTATAAAGATACAACTGAAATATCTTAATATAAAGGAATCTACCTATATCTATATAAATGTCAAGAATCTACCTATATCTATATAAATGTCAATATTAATTAAATAGAATATGAAATTAATTAAATAGAATATGAAATGTACATACTTTCTCAATTTCATTTGTTTCTTTGATTCATTTGATACAGATAATTAAAACAAAACCTGAGGAATTCGATGGTAACTTCTTCGGATTTCGAACAAGAAGGGGTACCCCACCAATGATTAACCTTTGAAATCTTGATATAAAAATCTAAAATGAGTCAATAAAACAACAATAAAACAAAACAAAAATCCAATTCATTTCTAAAAAAAAATAGAATATATTCTTCTACTATAATTCAATAGTCTAGAATTTATAAATTTTTTAAGTTATTTTTAATTATTTTTAATTAAAAACAACTTAAAATAAATTTGCCGAACGATCTAGAAAACTAAAGCAATTGATACGGATTGATAGAGTTTGATTCTTAACGCAGTTAATAGTACCTCTAGAGTCCACTTCTTCCCCATACTACGAGGGAGAGGGAAAATGTAAAAACTACCATTAAAGCAGCCCATGCGAGACTTACTATATCCATGTGAATTCTGTCCCCTATTTCTATGAATATGAAGAAATTATTCCATTATTGTTCACTAATAATAGTGAAATCACTGGTGCAGAGTCAAAAAAAAGGGGAGGGATTTGATTACCATTGATGAACTACTCAAAAAAATCAACTTATCTTATAATCTTATAATGAGTTCTTATAGAATTTCTAGTAGAATCGGCAAAGATGTAAACACAAGCAAACTACGAGCGTAGGGACATTTTTTATTTTTAGAAGTATCCAAGGAATCTTACTCACATGTAGAAAGAATAAGACTCTTTCCTTCTTTTATCATATTACCCTTCATTTTTGTAAGTAAAATGAAAAAAGATCTTCATTTAATCTAATATTGATTGAATGTCTGAGCATTCCGAGACTTTCATGAGTCTGTATACAAAGTATCTTACGTCCTTTCAAAAACAACTATTAATTAGATTCCCTCTATGGATATCCAGTCTAATTCAAGACTCAGTGAGTGGAACTAGATTAGTAGTGGAAAATAAAGATTTACCGATTTCCTTCCACTACTTTAAGTTTTCTTTGAATCTTATACGCAAAAATTTACAACACTTTAAGAGAACGGAACCCCCAGGACCTGAGGCTTAGAATGATGAAAAGAAAATATGAAGAGTCTTTTTCCTACGTTTGTTTTTGCGAGTTATATCAGCAAAGAAGAGTAGGGGATTTCGAATCTTTTGTTGAGGCGACACCCGGATTTGAACTGGGGAAAAAGGATTTGCAGTCCCCCGCCTTACCACTCGGCCATGCCGCCTAAACGATAGAAACTAGATTCAAATTTTCTCATTTTTTTTAACTCCGAAAAATATATATAGATTTTCAGTCACCAAAGACAGAATCCAGTACAAATCAGAACCATTAACTATTGACTGTAAATTCAGAATCTTTTTTGAATTTGAATCTCTATTTTTCTTTTTTTTTTCTAATAATATAATAAGAAAAGAATTAGAAATGGATTTCTAACTATAACTAATCTATATTTCTTTTTTTTTTTTAAGAACTCCTCCTCAATTTCAATTATAACAGCAATGATGAGTATATGTAAACCCAAAAACCAGAACATACGTTACGTTGTTATAGAGCTATAGTTCTATAATAGCTCTATAATGGGGCATTTTATGGATATCTGTCTAGGATACTTCATAGGGAGTAATTCTCAAGAAATTTTTCTATTTCAATTTTTCATTGAATAGATTGAAGAGAAAATTCCATTTTTGATAGAGCACAGCATCAGCATGTGCTGTCCCGAATAGAACTGTCCCGCAATCAAAGAAGAAAAAGAGACGTATATATCTGTGCATTTTAATAATAAATAAATAAATAATATTAATAAATAAAAAAATAAATAAAATACAAGCTTTCTTATCCACTTCAATTCAATGTCTATTCAAAATAGGTAAAAATCAATCTCTTTTCTGCAAATTTTTTTTTGAACAATTAAAAAAAAATACACGAAAAAGTAAAGTAGTTGGAAAAATAAGCTTTCTTTTTATTATATCTCTATCCGCTCGAACAGATCAAATCATGAATCCATTTATTTCTTTTATGGTATGCAATCGGATTTGAATATGTAATATCATAATAATGGTGAAATGGTGAAATGACTTTTTTTTTTATAATCTTTACAAAAGACCATAAGTCCCAGTGGTATTTTTCAATTCTCTTCTCTTTCTATCTCTTTCTTATAAAAAATTCCAATTGAATCGAGTCTCCGTTCATACGTATTTCATAATTCCATATATATGGAGTTGGATAAAATTTCATGTGATTCAGTAAAACAGAATAGAAATTCCATTATTGCTAGATCGAATTCTATGGATATAATTCGGTGAAGAATGACAGATGGATGGAATTTTTTCAATAAATGGATAAATGGGAAATTTAAAAAAGATGTTCGGGGATGGAAATGAGGGAACGTCCACAATACCTGGATTTAATCAGATCCAATTTGAAGGATTTTATCGGTTTATTGATCAGGGTTTAACAGAAGAACTTTCTAAATTTCCAAAAATTGAAGATATAGATCAAGAAATTGAATTTCAATTATTTGTGGAAACATATCAATTGGTAGAACCATTGAGAAAAGAAAGAGATGCTGTATATGAATCACTTACATATTCTTCTGAATTATATGTATCTGCGGGATTAATTTGGAAAACCTGTAGGAATATGCAAGAACAAAGAATTTTTATTGGAAACATTCCTCTAATGAATTCCCTTGGAACTTCTATAGTAAACGG